ATATTGCATCGAATCATGTAATGAAGAGATTCTCCCTGTCCCTTGAACCAAATTCTTAGAGAAAAAAATGATTTTCGATAACTTCTTGATTCCTCTTCCCAGATTTATCGTTTATGAATTTCCTGGCGTAGTGTGAGATAGAGATAGGCATATCTCATTTTAACAATGACTGAACCAACGAACGAAAGTGGGAGAAATGGAACTTAACCCCCTTTTTCTTTTATGACGGACAAATCGCTCCCTGAACGAATCCTAATCCTATCCTTCGTATTATTTTTATTTAATATAAAATTTAATAGAAATAATATATTAATATCGATTTCTATAAATAGATTTCAATATAGAATGGCGATTAGAATGAATGATTCATGAACATGAATATGAATTGACGAATCAAAAATGCTATGAAATCATCAAAAACGGAAAGATCCCTCGGGTCTAATCATACCATTCCATTATATTGACAATTTCCAAAACTGTTCATACTATGATCAGAGTCTGATGGCGGTTGGGCAAGTATGCCCCTATCGTCTAGTGGTTCAGGACATCTCTCTTTCAAGGAGGCAGCGGGGATTCGACTTCCCCTGGGGGTAGGGTGTAGGGTACTACAAAAGAAAATTGATCGTGGATTATCAATAAGCCTCAAATTGATTCTTGCTGGGTCGATGCCCGAGCGGTTAATGGGGACGGACTGTAAATTCGTTGGCAATATGTCTACGCTGGTTCAAATCCAGCTCGGCCCAATAATTTGCCAATCTACCATGAACTGGTATAACTCCCCTGTCCTTCAGAAATATCTGATACGGAGGAATAAAAAAGAATCGCATTTTCTGCTATATCCCCTATTTTCCTGGGATTGTAGTTCAATTGGTCAGAGCACCGCCCTGTCAAGGCGGAAGCTGCGGGTTCGAGCCCCGTCAGTCCCGACGGATTCAATAAAAAAATTCGCCCCTTAGTTCTTTTTTCTTTCCTTTTTCCTTTCGCATTTCTCATCAAACAAATAGGGAAATTTGCATTACTTTAACTAGTACCGATTGATGGGAGAAAAACATATGTCGATTAGTACAATTATTGGTAGCATTCTATTCAGGATTCCAAGAGATACTGGATCTGTTTTTTCGATTGCTCCCGATCCCCCTAATGGAATAGAGTACCATATCTTTCTCGGGAGCACATACACAAATGGGATTCGTTTCTTGTACGATACAAAATGAATTTAACATAATTACCCTACCTAATAGAATACTTTTCCAGATTCCATTATCTTTTTTTCTGGCTCCAATTTTGTGTAACTTCAATTACTAATTTGAATTTGAAAAATCTATTTCATTCAAATTGCACACTGAGCTTTTGATATATGTGCCCCGTACTAATCTAAGAAGGGGGAAGATAAAGATAAAGATCAAACAAGGATCCCACCACTCCTAGCAAAGGAAAGGAATGGAAAAGTTTTCCTTCTTATTTTTCCGTTTTCTTTTCGGGGTCCTATCGAATAAAGAACAAATCAAATCCTAAAATATTGAATTTGATGGAATATTATATCTTTTATTTTTATACCGGGACTCATCTTTATCACACTTCTTTGTCTTCCAAGAAAATTAGATCATTAAAATGGAGTTTAGAACTTAACTCCTTTCTTTTTCACTTCTAGTGTTTGTTTGGGTTTGTGATTAATGGGAGTTGGAAGGTGGTCAGATGATACTTCATCAGATGATTGTACAAGGAAGACGTAGGGTAGGTTATCGAAAAGAAAAAAGAATGATCAAATAAATAAAAAAATTCTTGATTGGATCAGGAATCCAATTTTGGATTCGGTATGGATAAAAGATCTTCCTATGTTATACTATTCAATTCTCGACGATGAATTGATTTGATAGCTCAGATATTGTTATTCATGATATTGACCCGATTCAATATGATCGAGAGGTAATTCATCCATTGAATTTACAGGCGAAAGATTTTTCATCTCTATGGGATTAAATCCCGAGTTATTGCGAAGTAAAAAAACGATGAGATTATGGAAGTAAATATTCTCGCATTTATTGCTACTGCACTGTTCATTCTAGTTCCTACTGCTTTTCTACTTATCATTTATGTAAAAACAATCAGTCAAAATGATTAATTAATTTGAATAAAACTTGACTTCTGAGTTGATTGAAGAAAAAAATGAAAAGGATTCCAATTTCACGTCTTAAATGAAATGAGCGGATTAGAATTAGCAGTATTCTATGAGATCCGATAGTATGGTAGAAATAAATATACGAATATTTATTTCTACCATATACTATCTATTAGTGTTATTGTAGTGTATAAAGTCGTACTCTATAATAAAGATAGGGGCTTAATATAGATCAATCTACAATACTCTTCATATATGTAGATTCCAATTCCATATATGGAATTGATATCTACATAGTACCCAATTCTATTTCTTTGGTACATCTATTTGTTCCGATCAATCTAAGATAATCGAAAGGCAACTCTTATTCTTATGGTTCTA